CTTTCGGGTCGGAAATAGAAGATCTGGATTAGATCCCTTCTCGATAGCTTTAGTCAGAGCTCATCCCTCGAAAAAGGGAGTAGTGAGATGAGAAAAGGGTGACTAGAATACGGAAATTCAACTAGTGAAGTCAGATCCGGGAATTCCACTATTGAAGTTATCCGTCTTAGGCTTCAAGCAAGCTATCTTTCAAGGAAGTCAGTCTAAGCCCTAAGCCAAGATCTGCTTTTTGCCAGTCAACTCTCTTTAGAGAAGTCTCAAGCACTTATTATTTTTGAAAAGAGAAAATCGGTGGCACTTAGATGGCTGAAGGAAAGACTTCATTGGTTGCTTGATGGCATTCCCCGGACTACCTTTACCGGAAGGCGTGCACTTAACTGAAGTAATGGCAGTGGAACTCATTGCCTCTTTCCCTGTTTTCCCGTTCTGCTTGCTCCTCTAGCTCATCAATGCCGGAAGTCGAGCTGCTATCGATCCTGGAATCAAAGAAAGGTTGGGACAAATCCATTCCCATATCGTATATGACAGACTTTCGTTCTTGCTTTGTTTCGTTTGGGCCTATCCTCTTTCTCCCCTGTCTGCTGCTCCGCTTTAAGCCGAAACAAGGCCAGCGCTGGAAGAAGACTTGCCCGAGTAACCTATTTCTGTCTGGTCGTACTAGGCCATTAAGGTCTCACTGCTAATGGAAGGGCGCGGCTGGCCGATTCCCTCTAGTCTAGTGGGTTAACTCATTCACCTTCAATGCGAGAAGTGAAAGTAAAGGGATTGGAGAATTTTTGAACTAATTCACTCTGAAGGAAAAAAAGAATTGACTCTTTATAAGATATTTCCCATTTTTTCTTGCTTTTCTAATCTTCCTTGCAATACTTGTCTCAGGCATCGGCTTGATTCGACTATAGAGAAAAACTCGTTACGTAAACTCCTTTCTCTCTCAAAAAAATTATTACACTCCCTAACCCCCTCTAGCTTTCGCTTCGTAAACGTAGCTCTTACGCGGAAAGTATTCCACTCTCATCCCTTTCCTTGACAGTCGAGTACTTCGTTCAAGGGGATGAAAGCACATCTTCTAAAGATAGAGTCTGGTAATTTATTGCTGATTCGATAGAGGTTTAGCAAACTTGTCTGAGTGATTGGAAAGACGATCGAGTAAGATGCTAGACCAGAACGTACAAATCTCAACCTGAGATGAAATAGGCATCGCATGCTTTCGAGCCGTGCTCCTACGAGTGATCAGGACTTTGCTAAGTCTAAGTGGTAATCCCCACCGTAGGCCGGAGAGGCCAGCCCTAGCTCCAACCATCTGGCCTTGATCCATCAACATAGAATAAGCAAGCGAACCCAAGGCAAGGAAAAGACTAATGGTCGCAGGTTCAAGTCCTGCTATACACCTACCCGAAAGCAGCCTGCGCAGATGAAAGAAAGTCTCTTGGTCTAAGCGGACCACCACTCCCGACGAATTTTCAGGCATCACCAGGATGATGGCCTATAGTATACTTCACTTTTTCTGGGTAAGAATCTGATGAAAGAACCATTGCTCGGGGTTGTTCGAGAAGAAAAGGGGGAATAAGTCCCCACTACGAGATATGATACTCCACCGTCGTTTAAAGAAAAGATAATAAAAGACTAGCTCCTCGATAGAACAAGCGATGGATTTTCAAGTCAAAGCCCCCTGTTACTAAAACCATTTTTTTTCGAATCTGACTTCCTATCGGCTTGACCTCTCAAATGCCAACCTAGGCTACCCCCATCAGGGCCCCTCCCCCTAAGGCCCATCTACGCTGCACCAAAGGCGCGACGAGACTTCATTGTTATTGTTGATTGGGAGATGATCGTATTCATCGCTCTTGTGGCAAAGCCGATTGCCAAAAAACTGTCTGTCCTAAGGCATAGGCAGCGAGCCCCTACTAGGGCCAGTGGTTGTGGCTCGACCGGATGGCATGGGTAGACTTTCCTTCCTCAATACAGTACGGCGCGCTCCCGTCACCCCGGTGGCACAGTATGCCTCCGTTGATCTGTTCTGACAATACGGATGAATGTATCTTTCTCCCCAAAGTTCTATCTCGTATATTCTATGGGTTTCCCTTAGGGCTTTCTTAGGTAAGACCTTGTGTACAACTCCTATATTTCAGTCAATTTCGATCTGTCACCAAAGCGAAAAGGGTCGTAGATTAGCGTGGACTCTATTATTAGGAGAAGCAGGAGAAGTAGGACAGGGAGATGTAGGGCACCGTCCACTGATAGAGTTGCTTGAGCTCTTGGAGCTAGTACGAGCATCTTCATCTTGCTAGCGAGCCAGTCGAGGCTGAGGAAGTGACTTTGCTTTGGGTTGGGCCCCCTTGGATCAGGTATGGGCGTTAAGGCTCATTGCTATAAGGAATCACTTTCATTTTCCTCATGAACAGTTATAATTGGGGAGAAGGCAAGCCGAAGAATACCCTAAGAACCCAGCAGCCAACTCAAGGCACCCCTCAATAAGCCCTTTTTCGAGAGGAATAGGGGCAGAGAGCTGGTAAGGAGGCTCGGGACCGGGGGAAGGTAAAGAAGGAAGAATGAATTGGCTAGCCCCACCCCTAAGCCCTAAAACAAGGCACTATAAAGCAAAGAAGGAAAGGCCGGAAAGAATAACTTGAAGCTCTACGGGTGGGACCCTCACACCCAAAGGAAACTTCCCCACTACTGCATTCCACATCAGTTGTTGGCTAGTAAGAAAGAGAATCTATTGATTAAGACTAACCCGGAACCATTGACTAGTCAGAATCGGGATCTCTTCTTTCTTCGGATGAGACTTCTCCTTCGACGGATGAAAGAGCTCATTCTCTAGTTGGGGATTCCCCAGTGTCTGCTAATGTGGATTCAGCTTATTCGTATGTTTATACCCTTTCATTCCCATAAGCGCCCAAGGACCATTCAAGCTGAAAAGCAAGTCAATCCTCTCCACCTACTTTGGTGAAGTTCAAGCACTTTGCTTTTCGATTGTATACCAGTTCGAAGAGAAATCTCCATCTTTTTTATTAATGATTGAGTGAGAACACAAAGAGTAAAGCCTAGATTGACCACTTCACTTAGCGTACTTAAATCTCTCGATATCATATTCATTCCACAGTCATTCATCCCTACGATCCTCCTGCGAATTCCCTGCTAAGCCTTCTTTGATTGAAGTACACTTGTTGTACAGATAGGGACCTAATCCGAAGCAGAATAAGTGAGGTTAGCCAAGCAGACTTTCCCTTTATAGTGCTTATTGAGTCAGTGATCAAGACTGAACTAGTATATTTGAAATAATGGAATCGCTGAAAAGGACTCGAAAGAAAGATTGAATTGACCTCCGTCCTTCTCCCCCAATCATAATCCTCTGTGAATGCTACTGCTTGTCTTAATGGCAAAGACCTGCTAGTCGGCATTCTATTTTTTTTTTTACATTCTTTGGTGCTTGATTTGAGCCTCTAGTCATCCCTTTTCTACCTACTCTATTCTCTTAAAGGCTAGAGGCAAGGCTCAACATAGTCAGTTGGCACTTCACTCCAGAAAAAAAGAAAATGAACCTGATGCACTCTTGCATGGGGTGGGGGTAAAGCTGCAGGACGGAGATGACTTCTAGCTAATGGCTAATGGGAGGTAAGCAAGAAAAAGCAAGTCAGCGTGGTGGGGTATTCATGGTAGCGATAAGCCGTGATAGGTGTAAGACAAATCGCGCATTAAGGCAAGCAGTACCGAAGAGGTGAGGATTGCATAAGACGGTCTTCCTATGATAAACAAAAAGGTAGTCCTTTTTTTTGATTGTGCAGATCAAGTATCCGAATGCTCGAGCAGGTAGAGAAGTTCATTTATACTTACGATATACTTTTACACGGCCCACCTAGTTGGACCGGAATGGACTTCTTCCCCCGTTATAGGATAACACGGAGAGGCCTAAAAAAGGGCCTGATCAATCAAAGACTAAGGAAGAGGCGGTAGATCGAAGTCAGGACCAGAGGCTGCCTACGCAAATGGGCGACGAAGGCAAAGCGCCCAGTTTGTTGAAAAGTATGGCTTCGAAAGCCTTCTAATTCAATTCCAATTGTATATGGTTTCAGCTGATTACGAGCACAGCAGGGTAGTAATGCCTAAAGGTAAAGGAAGCGGAGAGGTAGCGTGTAGGTTTGACTAATGCAACTAGTCGGCCTTCAGGTAATCCATTCTCGTGTAAGAACCCCTAGTGGCCCGGTTCGTGTCTGTCTTTGTCGTGGAAGGCGCATTGGCTTAGTCTTGAGACTCTTTAACTCCCCTATTTATATTAAACTTTAGCAAATAAGGAATCCGTTTTCGTTCTTCCCTCAGTTGATGTCTTCGAAGTCGTAGATCGAGTGAATGCGGTTGCAGGTCTAGCGCCATCCCCGAAGCCTTTCATTTAGGTTGACTTTGCTTTCTTCTTAGTCTTCCGTCTAGTAGTGGAAGGCGTGTCTGGGAATCCATCCTAGTATAATAGGGAAGCCGGCCTTTCTTCTTTCCTTCAGGTGGTGAAATGCCTATCATAATTGCTGTTGCAGGAGCGATGTCAAAGTGAATCTTGTAGTGAGGGTCTTTCGGGAGCACCATTACAGTTGCGTTTTTGTCTGCTGCTAAGGTTCAATGCTTTCTCTTTTAACAAGTAGTAAGCGCGGGAGCAGCCCTCTCTTCCTCTCTCCCTTACACCCTGAAACTAGGGCTTTAAGAAGGGCCCCTCCTACTGGCTTCAATCAGCCCCATACTGATGAAAGGGCTATGCATCGAAATGAGGTATCACATTCTACACACCCATCTATCTATTCTGAACCTAGCTTAAGCTCGTCTATCAAAAGGGCTCGGCCAAAGCCCAATGTGAAATTGTAAATACTTGAGGGAGTGACTTGCCAGAGAGAGGAACCCACTATCTTCAGCCGTTCTCTTGCCAAGGTCAGGCTTTCTTCCGGGCAACAAATCCATTCCAAAACCTAGCCTAATGAATAGTCCCTTTTTTCGGAGTTGTAATCAATGAAATTAATAAGAAGAGGGGACTTTTCCAATAGAAGAAGGACCTCCCATCCATCATAAGCCTGAGCCCACGATCTAAAGTAGGAGTTGAAACTGTTGACCGAGGTTATGAAATAGTAAGTCGCTTTCGAAGTCCCATCCCAAGATCTCATTAGTGGTCAAAGGTGAAAGAACGGAATCAATTAATGAATTAATCCACCCACTATCAATATCCGTCTTCGTTGACTTAGCTTGGGACTCTTCTGTCTTAGCTTCATTATGAACAACATCTTTCTTAGCCCAGCTCCAATAAACTCAGAATAGGAGTGGGAAGTTCGCATCTTTTCTTTCTGGCTGTCAACTCTTCTGCCTGTTCGCACTGTGTGCTGCTGAGGGGACTGCGGTGAGGAAGGTAGCATCCCTTTAGCTTAAAATAAGTTTCTAATGCTAGCCTCTAAGCTAGATCGTTCCCAGAAGTGCTTCTCCTCATCGGGAATCACTTATGGTCACTTGTTCATTGATAAACAAGCAACTCCTCCTACTTCCCAAGGATCCTCAGTCTTCTAAGCTTAAAAAAAGCTGATGTTTGATGCAACAAGGACCTACTTGTCTTATTATCCGGATAATTCTAGTTATAGAAGTGGAACTATCTGACTTCTTTGACACATTAATGAATGGTACCTGCACGTCTAGCTTGCTCTTCTTATTCTTCCTCTCCTTTCAGTCGAGCTTATTATTTCCCATCTGCTTCTCTTCCCCTGCTGCGGTTGACCGATCCATATCTTTGAGGTAAATGTACAATACTCCTCTTCCGGGGAGGGGAAAGTGGGTTAGAGGGTTCCCCCAGTAGGGAGGTTGCTTCACATCTAGTGAATGAAGGTCGCATATTAGCTTAACTCTTTTACATAACTGATATGCGAAATCGATGAGGCCATGAAGATGTGTGAGTCGTCTCGTTCAAGGTAAGGTCCCAAAGTCCCTCATAAAAGAAAAGCAGGAATGCCTGCACTGAATGGAATGACTGAGCGAAGGGAGACACCCGACTTGCAACGCAACAGACCTATTATGCAAATTCTCTATCCTTTATATCCTCGTATTGAAAAGTATTTTATGATGATCCATTAGTCCTTCTAGTCCCCTAGCTGCACATTCATCCTATATAAGGATGACCGGGTATAGAAGAAGAAGTCCTTGCTTTATTAAAGATTAGATTGACTTCTTGTGCCACGCCTCCTCCTATTACTTGTTCGCCACTTCCGGCATTATCAAGGTCGCTTTTCCTATAGCCCTCGAGGAGTGAGTTTACCGAAAGGAAGAGTCATAGGATGTGTAGTAGTAGCATAAGAAAGCATGCCCAAAGAAGAATGCGGAAAGAAGGACTCTTTTTTACCGGTCGGAAGAAAGAAAGCAACTAAAAGCTTCACAGATGACCAGTCCATTTATCATCCCACCACTCACGCCAACGTAGGAGTTGGAGGGTAGACCCATGCATATGTTTAGCTCTTGGCTTCTATTCCCTATGTCAATAATCGCGAAAAAGAAGTTTACTACAGGAAAAACTACATTAAAAGCTCTCTATTCCGTCTAGTCTGATATTACGTAACCAGTCCATTTCGTATGTCTTTCTAAGCGAGGGGCCGGGTTTCCTTGTTTCCTTTCGGAGGACATGGTACATGCCCTGCAAGAAAATAGTCTTTATATTAATAATTATAATAATAATAAGTCCTGTTCTCTCTCGGCAGCTACCATCGGATCATCGGAGTTGGGCAGTTACATCTTTCATTCAATAACCAGTGGTTGAAGGTTGATTCCCAACAAGAGCAACCTGTTCAATAAGATGGGAGCTAAAGGAAGACTCACATAGATTAAGTAACTTTTGAAGCTCGGAAGACTTATACTGTTTGCTGGGGGTGACCCAAGACGGTCACGTCCTTACTCAATAACCGAAGCTGACTAATCGACTCGATCTTTATCGTAATCGTATAAAGGCCTCGCGTCAGATATTGGTTGCGTTGATCGGCGGATTGCAACATCACATCTGGAACGACCGATCTATGAATCTATAGCTTTCCGTGTTGAAAGACGTCAAGAAAGCTTGAATAAGAATAGTTGATTCAATAGCTGCGGTTAGTCCTTTAGACTCTTCCTACTGTCAAGCTACTACAGGCTAACTCATAGCCATCTCTTTAGCATCCTAGCCCAAAGAATCCCATCATGGGTGAAAGCGCAATCCCAACTGTCTAATTTCGTGCTTAAAGGGGTTCGCAGTACTTGCTTTATGCCTTTCCTTCTGACTTTCCTGAGCGGGGAAGGTATATATTTAGTCAGGAGATGGACTTTCACTACCACTACTTAGCCCGAGTTAGATAGAGGATAGCAAATGGACGGACCGTGGGGTGGGCATGCCTCTACGATAGCCCAAAGAGAAAGTCAACCATTACCGACCGACTTAAAGGAAGTGAGGGAATCAAGCCGGTGAATTAGAGTTAATACTAGAGTAGCTCACCTCAGCCTGAAACTTCTAATAGATAGAGATGGAGTACGTAGTGAGAGTCAAGGTTGATTGATGAGTTCAGTGGACAGGACGATCGATGTGAGGCCTAGGCCAAGTCAGTACCACGTGTGTGTGCAGGAGCTAACGATCCGTGCCCCCTATTAGCTGATCGAGGGGAAATTTCATTCTCCTTTCGAGGGGGATCCTTTCTAGAGTCATCGGCCAGCCATAAGGAATGAGAGGATACTTTTTATTTTGAAACCTTCATATCTTTCTGGAGACAGAGATCTTACTGCTACCTTCTCGAGTCTGACAGTCTAGTCTTCTAGGCTTTTAGCTTTTAGGATCCTTTTTCTCTCTGATCCTTCGTGCGTGATTTATTTTATTCCTATTTAGCTTTCTTTTAGTTGCCGTCCTTGGAACACTCCAACTGTGAGTTGGCAGCCCTTGGAGTGTGCTATAGCGATAGCCGTCATAACCCCAACCCACTCTGCCTGATATGCGAATCCGCTGCCCCAACGAAAGCTCAAAGCATCCATGTACAAAACCTCTGCAGTTTCGAAAGATTCCTCCGCATGACGATGGTCCTGGCTGACCTCTCGAGCATCCATCTGTATTCACTTTCATCCATCCAGGAGGTGGAGGTTGCCATTGAATAGAGTGGATCACCGGAGCTTTGCGTGGTTTCCCTTTAAGCCCCAACGCCCGAAGTCTAAGCGGATCAGTCTGCGAATTGATCATGGATCCGATGTCAAATGAGTTAGCTTCCCGAAGCGCAGCCGAGTCGTTCACTGCCAAAGGCGGGGAAAGCTAAGAGAGAAAGGCCGGTAGGAGAGCAAGCGGTGGTCCAAGGAAGACTCAGACTATAAGAAGAAGGGGCTTTCAAAGGCTCTGTCTTTCGACACTGAATCTTTTGACAGATAGGCATCTACGAATTCATATGGGCACGAGAACCGATCCTCATGAGGAGATCCCCTAACGAGGCCCCAAACTAGCGAGACAGCGAAGGATTTGAGCCTTGTTGTGATTCCCCCTTAATCAACCTTTCATCTTTGTTCTCCTCTACGCAGTTTGACGACTTCCTTTGAGGAAATGATTGGACACCAACCAGATGGCACATTCCGAACGGAGAATCCAGCCTAATTAGTGATTCCCTTTGGTGGGACTAATCCAACTATAGATTTGACTCTTGAGTCGGTAATGCCGCTGGTGGGGACTAATCCAACTCTTTTCCACTAAGTAGCGGTGAAAACCTTAGTCTTAGTATTTTTAGAGGAAAAGAAAGCCAGTAGGGAGGAGCAAGTCTCCCAGTTTTTGTGTTATGCCAGTATCCTGCTTTAGGTCTGACGGCTTTAGGGCCCCTTGAAAGGGACTTTTCATTGATAGATCGAACCAAAGATCGGAGTAACCGCCTCCCGCTAAAGCAATTGTAGAAGCTCCATCTCCAATTAATGTAGCAGCTTATAACATCCCCCTCGGGTGACTGAACTACCAGAATTCCTTACAACTCGTGCCCCATGCCGGTAGTTGCCTTTTCGAGACCAATCCTTGTGCCTTTTTTTATGAAAGGGGGTAGAGCCTTATGTAAACTGAGAAGGGGTATGACCTAAACCTGCTTTAGCTGTGGAAGAAGGCGCCAATGATCCTTCCCTTCATTGGCCTAATAATCTAAATCTTTGCTTTGGCAGTTTGGCATAAGTTGGCCTCAAGCTTTCTTTCCTTGAAAACCCTATTATTGTGCCCATCCAATGAGCACCCTAGTAGAAGGGACTATCTAATCTACTGGAGCTACTGCTGCCACTTCTATCTTCTTTCTGAAGATACGGCATTTAGTAGTCAAGCTCATCCAGTCTATCTAGGAACCCGGGATATGGGATTTTCCCTTTGAGTCCTCTTTGATCTCTTACTACTAGCTGTGGGGAAGCGTCAAAAAGACCTTGTCCCTAATTGTCTTAAAATCAGTCCTACTGATGCCCTTGATCTCACTCGACCTATTGACTTTCTTTGAGACAACCAAAGCGATTAAATCCATGGAAGGATTTAAAGTCCCTGGGCAGATTCAATAGCTGCCTAAGAGCCTAGTTGTCCAATTCCTTCTACTGAAGAAGTAGCAATTCCCTGCACTCCGAAGAGTAGCCTCCCATTAATAGCCTATCTTTCTAGGTGCGTTAGGATGTGACCCCTTCAATTGTTAGAAATTTCCCTTTATGACTCGTCTTCTTTTAATTGGTCTATCCGGAGATACTAAGCCTGGAATAAGTTTCGATCTATGGCAATTTCTTTGTAGTATTTGTAGTAACAAGGCCAGTTAAAGCTGTCAGATATAGGGGAGACTGCCTACTTCAATCAAGTTCAAGGCAGGCTAGCTCAGTACAAGATTCCCTTCCTTTAAATAGAGCTACTTCCCGCTCTTCTGTCTGTCATCTGTCAACAGGTAAGGGTCGCATCTGTCCAGTAACTGTCCTGTAGGCGGTCCAATCGCTCATCCGTCCACGCGTCCTACGAAGACAGTCCTCTAGCTTCTGTTATGAGTGAATTTCTATGGACTATTTGATCTAAAAAGAAGCCCTGTGAAAGCCAATTGATGAAAGATCTGACCTCGCTGGAACTACTAGTAATGATTGTACAACCGAGAATGATTCTGTTTTCCTCAAACAAAATCAACCAAGCTTTCTGGTCCTGCCATTCCACCAGACGATATCTTCCTGCGGTTCCAGTACGTAACTCTCCTACACATACATACCCAATCACAAGGAAGAAATGCCGGCTCAAACACAATTGGATTTCTTTCCTTTCTTGATCTACGTTAATCGACGTACAAAGCCAATCGAAGGTCAGATCAGTGGCTCAGTAGCCTTCCTGCTAGGCGATCCGCCAGATCCTTGAAAATGGGTGTTATAGACATCCGCTCACCGAGGAAGACCAACCCCATGCTAATGCTAAGGAAAGCAGTGGAGAAAGGAAGCAAGCAAGAAGCGCCCTCAACTACTGATTACCAATAGAAAAGAGACCATAGATAGCAGATTCCAATCGATGCAAGTCAGATAAAAACTTTTCACACTAGGTTCGATTGACCTGCTTCGGAATCTTAGTATTCATGGCTTTCGCCTCAACCAGGGATCTTAGAGGCTAGCTATAAGTGCAATTGCTTTACCGAAGGTCACATCAACGAAGGAAACTCTTAGAAGCAATCAACAGAAATACGTAGGGAGATCGCTATCAGAAAGGCAGGACTAGATGGCATTCCTAACTCTGACTTTCTAGTTCAACCCTTAGAGTGTGAAAGGAAAGGGCAGAAGGTCTATTTTGGGGGTGGGTCTAGAGCGAAGGAAAGAGATGTGTGGCAGAGGGCAGTTGAGGCGTCGAACGAACATGTTTGAGTATGGATCGTAATTGAGCGAAAGATCTGCTCATCGAAAAGTGGTCAACAAGCGAAGGTCTTGACCTGGAAGGATCGAAGAGAGCGCTAGTAGATCGAGCTGTAGGCGCATGGACTTGGCTAGTGAAGCACAAACCACTCATCTTTCCATAGAGAGTGCTACCCTAGAGTAAGATGAGCGACCCCAGTGGCAACGTTAGTCCCAAGGTAGCTTGCTTACTTCACTAGTCAACGAAGTGCGTAAACAAATAAAGGAACATTCTTGCTTGATCATTTGCTCTGACTAGACCGCCCCCCCTAGAGTACGAGACTGGTTCGCCATAGGTCCGAAGTTGGCTACTGATTGGATAGAAATCTCGTGCAAACACGATTTACTTATTTTATGACGTGACGAAACCCCGGAAATTTGACATCAATTGCTCGGAAAAGCTCTTTTGGAGGTTAGCTTTTCAACTATTATCGTACTATAAGCATTTTCGAGAATCGACCTTTAAACTATGCCAAAAACCCGGTTTTTTAGCCGGCCTAGCCGATTTGTAAACAAACGTAGTGTTATGCTTAACACATGCATGATGGAAGACAGTTCCTTTTCTCAAATATGAAAGATCGTATTTGAAATCAACCGAAGAGAGGCAAACAAAGTCTTTTCTTGACCTCGGAGCCCAGGAATGAATATTCAGAAAGTTTCGCTGCTCCAAAGCTGTCTCGGGAAAGCTACAACTCTGAAACCAACCTGTCTAAAGCAACTTTGCAGTTTCACTACCGAAGCTTACACCATCTTCTGATGAAGGGGCAACCGGTCGATGGTCAACAAAGGATCCTATCTCAAACTCAAAGGCATTTCTTTCTCGTGGGCAGAATCGCTATTTTAGGACCCCTAAAGATAGCCAACAGGGGTTCAAAAGTCGCATTTTTCTTGACTGACATCGGCCTTCTAGAGCTTCAAGAGGGGAAAACCAGAGTCAAAGATTGGATTTGTGAAACCAACCAAATTCAATGTCTTTCTTTGACTCTACACCTCTACACTCTACTTGAATAAAGGGTTTTGCCTCCGAAGCTAACAGCCGCTAAGCAGAGGAGAAGCTAAGCTATACAAAGCAGTCTAGACTAAACGAACAACATGGGACTCAAAGAAGGATCAATCCATTTTCATCTCTCCCTTAGAAGGGAAATCAACCAATACTTTTTACAAAAGGGAAACTCATGAAATTTCCTCTCCTTATCGACTAACTCGCCTAACCTACAAGCGGAAAGAAAGAGTTTAACCTCCTCTGCGAAACCTCTGCTCGAAGCCGAATTCCTCTTTTTCCTTTTCTGCGTGCCATTCCTGCGATGTTTCAAACAACACATGTAAAAAATATCATAAGAGAAGAATTGGCAAGTAAAGTCGTACGCCAGGTTCACCAGGTTCTACCACTGCAGGGCTCAATCATGCTAGTTAGGCTATATGCTTAACACATGCAATTCTAACGAAGTGCTCTTGGACGACTCTTTGATATTCCGTCAGTAAGTCAGTGCATCAAAAAAAGAGTCATGCTCTTCCTCTTTGAAAGGAAAGGGGCTTTAGTTAAGTCATCGATTCCAATCCTATATTTATTTTTTTTTGTTGGTCAACAACCACAACTCAATAGAATGAATTCTTTAAGACTCCGGACTCTC